ACTCCATTTTTTTAGTTCGTTCAAAACATTTTTTTAGTTTGGATAATATCTGTCGATACTTTTGCTTTAAAGTTGAACGAAAAGTAAAAGAAAGAAGAAATCACTTGATTTAATTCTTCTGGGTGGCGCAATAATATTGTATTCTACGAATTTTATTTTGCAAGAATTATTCATTATATAATATATTTTCTAACGGTCAAATATTCTGTAGAACCGAACCTTTTTGAGACTATACTAACGGAATCTTACTCTAAATAGATTTTATTCTGTAATAATATAGAATTATGATTTAATTATTTTTTTTTTTTTAAGTTAATTAAGGAAGTTTATTTAGTGAATTAAATTCGCGCTCTTTTTTGTTTGTCCATTATTTCACTACGTATCTATTTCGATAGAAACAATAAACAATAAGAAATGGGACTCTAGGAAAAGACAAATTATCCATCCTAGAATCCGGTTTTCCCTATTTCTACTTTACTTAAATATAATATTCTCTGCCTATTTTTTTTTAGGTTTAGTATCGAGTGGAATTTAATTCTATTACAATAGAAAAGGATTAATTTATTTCTATTCTAGCGCATTGAAATGTGAAAACAGCGACATAATCATATGTTCGAATTAATTGTAGAGTTGAAAAAAAAAGACAAGAACCAAAGTAAAATACTCTTCTTCACAAGATACATACTATGACTGACTAGTTCTACGGTACAAGGAATTCTTTAAATAGAGGAGAAAAAAACTAGAAAAACCAAAAGGTCTTTCCATAATTTATCAACAAAAATTTAGTTCTTTATTACCAGCTTAATAGGTTGATAAATCCACATACCTAAAAATTCATTTCGGACAATTGAACCTTTTCAAATTGTTTCTTTTTAAGAACCAAAAAGATTTGTGCCAAAATAATAGATGCCAAGAAGAACAACAGACCTTGTACACGTAACGGATCTTGAAGCACTATTTCTGCATCCCCCTGACCAAATCCACCCACATTAGGATTACTCGTTAATGGTTGATCAAGTTTGATAGATTCACCCTCTGAAACAAGAAGTTCTGGTCCTGGCGGTATAATATCAATCACTTCACGTCCATCCGATGCATCCACTATCGTTATTTCGTATCCACCTTTTTCTTTTCGTATAATTTTATTTACTATACCTGTTGCTGTAGCATTATAAACATTATTATTACTCTTGCTCCCGTCGGGATAAATCTGACCCCTTCCCCTATTCCCGCCTACGTATATAGGATATTTTAAGAAGTGAACATCTCTCTTAGTAGCGGGATCTGGAGAAAGAATAGGAAAGGTAATTTCACTATATTTCTTCCCAGGAACGGGGCCTACCACAAGAATATTTTTTTTTGTGGGACGATAGCTTTGAAAAGACAAATTACCTATTTTTTCTTTAATCTCGGGCGAAATACGATCAGGAGGGGCCAATTCAAAACCCTCTGGTAAAATAAGAACAGCACCTACATTCAAAGCCCCTTTTTTACCATTAGCAAGAACTTGTTTAACTTGCATATCATAAGGAATTCGAACAACTGCTTCAAATACAGTATCGGGAAGTACCGCTTGTGGAACCTCAATATCTACAGGCTTATTAGCTAAATGGCAATTAGCACATACAATCCGCCCGGTAGCTTCTCTCGGATTTTCATAACCCTGTTGAGCAAAAATGGGATATGCATTTGAAATGGGTGCTCGAGTTATTATATAGATCATGAGCAATACGGAAATGGATCGGGTAATCTCTTCCTTTATCCAAGAAAAAGCATTTCTAGTTTGCATGGTCCAATCATTCATCCTGAAAATTTCTACAATAAGATTAGGTAGGTTACTGGAATAGTTCCCTATCCATTATTCTGCTATTTACTCAAATGATTTTCCTAGAATATAGGAAGAATACGAGTAGAACGAAAAAGAATAAGTCAATTTTTTAATGTTTAGCAAAAAAACAAATTTTATAATTGGATCAGTGGATCGTTTTTTCAGTCATTCATTGAATGATAAATCACTACAAGTGACGGAGATACACGATTTAAATAACGGAAAATCCAGTATTTTAAAATTGTATCTAAAATGACTGGAAAAGTGGAAACAAGACCAGATATAATTTGATCATTCTGAGTAAATCCAAAATCTTTATAGACAGACCCAATCATTAGTTCCCAACCATGAGTTGAATGGAATCCTATACATAAATCAGTTAATAAAAGGATCGAAAAAGCTTTTATTGTATCACTTAAGTTATATAGAAATTCTTGAACCCAAGAGTTAAGAATAATGAGTTCTTGATTACCCCTAATAGAATAACCACTTAGAATAAGGAAACATATTATATTTGTACAGAAATGCAAAATCGTATGGATACGGTCTTGGTTGTTCGTCTCTATCAATTGGATGCTTTCTTTGTAGATTTCCATACGAAGATTTTGTAAATGTGTTTCCGGGTATTCCTTTAGCATTTCATCCAAGAGGAACAGTTCCTCGAACTCTATCAATTTCTTTAAAATCGTTTTTTCTTGAATAATATTCAAGAAAATTTCGGATTGTTTCGTATTCCACCAATTAGTAATCCAAGATTCCAGACTTTTCTTAAATGTAAACGAGATGCACCAGGGCAAAAAGACTATAGATGTAAGACATAGAAGGGGAATGAATGCTTTCTTTTTTGCCATTTTTCGTCTTTAATGAACTCAGTTTCATCTCATTTGTCAACTATATAGAATAGAATAATAATTTTTCTATCAAGCATAAGTTCTATTACAAGTAAATACAAGTAATAGAGCCTAGCCTATGTATCAATTTCTAATTTTTTTAATATAAATTGAGAATCGATTCTCGCTTTTTTTATTTGTAATTTGGAAGTTTGTTTTTTGCTTTAATTTGGAAATAAAGAATACAAAATAATACAGAAATCAAAAAATAAATGCTTTCTTAGAGAAAGCATTTATTTTTTTGATACAACGATTTCCATTGGTAGACTCAAGAATATGGAACGATTTCCATTGGTACACACAAGAATCTGGACAAGTCCCAAGCTTTTTGTATAACGTTGCGTGGAGTCCTATCATAATAATCATCAACAGGAGTCAAAGGAATGGTCCCTTGTTCTCTTGTTTGCATATAAAGGACACCACTACTGGGTTCTGGGTTAGGGTTAGCTTGTAGTATGAGAGACTGAATATCTTCCATACGAACTCGGAGAAAAATACGACGATATGTTCCAGGAAATCCGTAACGAAAAAAACACACCATTCTATTTTTTTTATCGAAAAAATTATAACCACTCCCCACATTCCAAAAAATTAGAAGCCACCAATGTAAACTTAGAAAGAGACCTGCGATTCCATAGAAAGTCAGGGTGACCCCTTGTGGCAAAAAAGGAACTACAAATTCAGATGAAATCAAAGAGAAAAAATGTCTACCATAATAACTGGAAACTGAAATATATAACACCCCTAATGAACCTAAAAGAGTGAAAGAAGCCCAGAAGAAATTGATTGGTTTTCGGGACCCCGGTACAATGTCAAGCCATGCGTCTTGTGAACGACAACCATGTTTTTCTGATCCCCAACTAATGAATTTTGGAACATTAACCAATAAAGCAGACATTACAATTAAGACAAGGCCCACTAAAAACACATAAACGTTTATCATAAAATGGGGTACCTCAATTTCATATTTGTACCTGTTTTTTTTTTTTTATTGTTATATTAATTATATTAATATTTTTGTTGTTATATTAAATCCTCCTTATCTTATTAAGGTAATATTAATAGTAGTACTTTTGCCCATATCTAAAAAATCTTGTTTTTTTGAACATGAAGAAATAAAGAAGCCATTGCAACTGCCGGAAATACTAGGCCCACTAAAGGAACAAAAAGGGAAGGTAAGTTTATCATAAAATGGGGTACCTCAATTTCGTATTTGTACCTGTTATGTTATTTTTTGTTGATTGTTATATTAATAATATTTTGATTTTTCTTATATTAAAGATAGTCTATAATCACTAGAATTCATATAGACTTATACTAAGTATATCTAAATGAATAGAGATGAATAGATAGATATATCTATTATATACGGAGTATACATAATTAAGTATATAATATAATAAATCCATAATCAAAGAAAAAATGAATAAGATTTATTAAGAATCAAAAGGAAAAATCTAAAAATAATAAATGTTTTATTAAAAATAAAGAGTGTAGAACGAACTAACTGGATTTATTTTGCCCTCTATTTCTACAAGAAACATGTGTATGATAATAAATGTTTTTTATTATATTATTCTTAGTTCTTAGTATTTTTCTATTCTTATCTTATTACTGTGTGTTCTAATTTGATTTTTGTATAATAATAATTTATTATAATTCTATCTGAATTATTTTTCAGTTTGAGTCAAAGGAAAGAAACCATGGAAATGCAATAACTCACTTAAAACCTCTTTTAAAGAATTACGTGGTACGATTGAATCAAATAAGCCCTTTTCGAATAAAAATTCAGCCGATTGTGAACCTTCGGGCACTTCGATATTCAACGTTTGTTCAATTACTCTTTTACCTGCAAATGCTATGTAAGCGTCGGGTTCAGCAATAATGATATCCCCCAACATTCCAAAACTAGCTGTTACCCCACCAGTAGTAGGAGATGTAAGTATCGGTACATAGAATAATTTTTGATTGATTTGATAATTATATAAAGCAGAAGAAATTTTAGCCATTTGCATTAAGCTCAAACTTCCTTCTTGCATACGCGCTCCTCCAGACGCACATACTATAATAAGAGGTAAACGTTGATTGGTAGCATATTCGATCAACCGAGTGATTTTCTCACCCACTACGGATCCCATACTACCTCCCATAAACTGAAAATCCATAATACCAATTGCTACAGGAATACCATTTACTTGACCTGTGCCTGTTTGAACCGCCTCCAGTAATCCGGTTCTGTCTTGATAAGAATCAAGACGATTTTGATAATCATCATTTTCAGAAGGTTCGTCTTCCGAACTATTTTCAGAGAGTTCATCTTCCGAACTATTTGGATAAGAATCATTTTCAGAAGAATCAAGACTATTTTCAGAAGGTTCGTCTTCCGAACTATTTTGATAAGAACTATTTTGATAAGAATCATTTTCAGAAGAATCAAGACTATTTTCAGAAGGTTCGTCTTCCGAATTAAATTCAATGGGATCCACAGAGACCATGTCTTCATCCATAGGATTCCAAGTACCTGGATCAATCAAAAGTTCGATTCGATCTGAACTGCTCATTTTCAAATGACATCCACAGTATTCACAAATATTCATTTTTGATTTAAAAAATCTCTTATAATTGTTTCCATAACAATTGTCGCAGGCAACCCACAAATGCGAAAAATCATTTGTATCCTTTGTGATAGTTATTATACTAGTACTCTCGATTTCACTACTATTTTGGACCTTATCACTATCATTGCCACTATCATTGCCACTATCAGTGTCACTATCAGTGTCACTATCATTTTCCGGTTCTAAAATGTAACTAGCCTTTTGGAGCTTATCATAATCATCACTATCATTGCCACTATCATTGTCCCAATCACTATCATTGTATTTGTCACTGTCATTGTCACTGTCACTATCATTGCTATCATCGAAAATGGAATTATCAATACCGATTTCAGAACGAAGATAACCTTCAATACAACTATTAATGATATTATTCCAATTATATATGGAATAACTATTACTATCCCTAACTAAAAAAGTTTTATCAGATAGGAAATTCCGTATGTTCATGGCTATAACTAGAATTCTCACTATTGTTTTTCCAACCCTGACATCTACTAAATAATCATAATCACTATGAATAGTATTATCCATATCAGTTAAAATAGATGGGTCTTCGTTTACACTGTTATTTTCAATAGGACCAAAACTGTCTATTGATTTACTTAAACCACACCTGTATTCTAAACCCCTATTAAACATCATTGAATTGAACCACCATTTTTCCATAGAGCTTTTTTCCTCTATTTACATGAAAATACAATAGATGAATAGTCATTTAAGTTTTAAGTATAGATCACTAGGATTAATAACTGATAATAATAATAACGAGCGAGTAAGTATTTAAAAAACCATTTATAACTATTTGTAATCTAAAAATTCGATTCCCTGTTATTAACAGGGAAATGCGAAATTAGGTATGAATAGAACAAGAGAGTGGGGGGATAAAAGAGAAAAGAGTTCTATAAATCTATTTATAGAAGTTATCCACACCCTCTTTATTTTCATTAATTCAATTTCATTTGTTGATTAGGGCAAAGTTACATAAAACCACCCGCCTTTTTTAAAATATCCTGACTAGTTCCTGTAAGTTGAGCACCTTGTTCAAAGAAATTAAAAATAACAGGAATATAAAAATAGGTTCTTTATTGGATCAACAAAAAAAAAAAAAACACTTTCAGGAGGTTTGATCCCGAAGAGAGGGATCAAACATCAATTTCAACGATTCGATAAACGGATCATTGGGATACATATAGATGAACAATATATCCCCTAGAAACGTATAAGAAGTTTTTTTTTCATACGGCTCTCAATCAAATTCAAAATTATGTCTTTAATTATGATGTCAAATAGATCAATCAAATCGTTAAATCAATGGTTTACGTTTTTTTCTTATTCTTTCTGAATAAAAAAAATAAAAAAAAAAAAAATAACTATTTGTGTTCGCAACCTCATACCTAAATTTTGATAACTTTAAAATAACTCAAATGAAAAAAGAGCCTTTAAGGTTTTTTATGGAGCGCTTTATTCTTTCTTTTCTTCTTGCGAATCTAGTGTTTTTCTTCATTCTAATACAATTCATTGTTGAGACAATTTTTAAATTGTATTGACTTGTTCCAAGATCCTTTAAATTATTCGTGAATCATAACATTACTTGGGGGATCTTTAATCGTCTCAAAAATGGAAGCAACATAACCATTTTGTTCGTTTCTTTCAAAAAATAATACAAGACGGGTGATTTCCTAGAATACACTTTTGATCCATTTAGCAATTCAAATAAATTTTTATTTTATCACATGGTTTGAAACGATGTTTTACCAGAACATTCGTTTTTAGTTTAGATTTGGTATGGAATTGATTCTATTTTTCAATGGTGCATAGTCATTCATTCAATTCAATCAATACATAATATAATAATCTATACTTTCTACTTCTAGGTTTTCTGAATGGACAATTTCATTTATAAACTAAAGATGTAAAAATTAAGTCGATATTCTATCAATAAATTGAATATTCTATTTTCATAGTTTGTAAATCGAAAAAATGAATTTCTTTAAGAAAAAAAAAGGTAATCTTTATTCGGATATACTATTTAGATTCAAATAGGTATAGGTTATATTCAAATAGGTATAGGTATATATCATGAATAGATATGATCTGGGACGGGAGGATTCGAACCTCCGAATAACGGGACCAAAACCCGTTGCCTTACCGCTTGGCCACGCCCCATTTTGGATTCGACACTAATAAATACTATGTATGGGTTGTTCGTCAATTCCAGTTCTAAATTTATTCTATAGAATAAATTAAATTGTTACTAGAATTTGGATATGCATAAATATCGAATTAAACTGAATTTATTGATCATTATATAGAATTCAATTAAGATATTGTATGAATATAGAATTTCTTCGATTTTTGATTTCAGAATGAAACTGTTTTGAACTGGATAAGTTAAAATGAAAAAGGGATTGGGGGTATGATCTTAGTTGATTCATTTTTTTAGTTTTTTTACTGATTTAGTAATATTCCTATCTATAAATATCAATTCAATAGTTGACTTATTTATATTCCATTATTTTCCATTTTTTCTTTTTAAATTATTTCTATTTCTTTTCTTTTTCTATATAGATTTAGAAATCAAAATTGATTTTTTCTTTTCTATTTCATTTTAATATAAGAGTATAATAAATAAAAATGATAATAATAAATCAAATTATATATATAATAAATCATATCATATATATAATAATAACATAATATAAAAAAATACAATAAAAATGAGAATTCAAAAAAAGCAAAAATACAATTTATTTTCTTAAAGAACAACATTTTTGTTATGCTTAATATCTTTAGCTTGGTCTGTATTTGTATTGACTCTGCCCTTTATTCAAGTAGTTTTTTCTTGGCAAAATTACCTGAAGCCTACGCTTTTTTGAATCCAATTGTAGATTTTATGCCAGTAATACCCTTACTCTTTTTTCTCTTAGCTTTTGTTTGGCAAGCTGCTGTAAGTTTTCGATAAGATCTTTAATTTGAATAATGTCCGAAAAAAATTAAGAATTTATTCGAAAATAAAAATGATAACATTTTTAAAGATCAGATAAGTTTTACAGCGTGAATCCTTGATTCCAAATATTAACATTTTTGGATAGACAATAAAATTAAAAAATGAAAATTCTATTATTCGATTGGAGTCCACCACCAATACCTAGGATCTTGATTGTGGATATGAAAAAATTTTTGGTAATATAAAGACTCAATTCTTACTACAAATAAATTTCCTAAGTTTTTTTTTTTTGAAATTACTTCATTTCTTATAAACTTAGTATCAAAGGAAACATAATATGAAATAGAAGAGAATCTATTCTCTTTCTCTGGCGTTTTTTTTTTTAATTATCTTGGAGATTTTGTAATGCTTACTCTAAAACTATTTGTTTACACGATAGTGATATTCTTTGTTTCTCTTTTCATCTTCGGATTCCTATCTAATGATCCAGGACGTAATCCTGGACGTGAAGAATAAGAAAATCTTTTTTGCTTTGCTTATTTGTGCTGGATTTTGAAATATTTTTTGTTTTTTTTTATCTATTTTACATCTTTAACTAGTAAAAAAAATTAAACAAAGAAAAAAAAAAAGAAACTCCATAATTTCAAAAGAAAAAAATACCAAATCATCAATAAACGGAAAGAGAGGGATTCGAACCCTCGGTACAAAAATTCGTACAACGGATTAGCAATCCGCCGCTTTAGTCCACTCAGCCATCTCTCCCCAATTCAAAAAAAAAGAATTATTATGCTTATGATACATCGCATAAACAAAAAGAACAAAAAGTAGGGCTCGAAAAAAGCCTTCTTTATATCTTATTTGATATTGATTGATAGTCATTTGATATATCTTATATGTCTTTTTTTTTTCGATTTATTATCTATAAATAAAGAGAGAATTATTGATTTTATTTTTTATACCTTCAGCAAAAAGAAAATCCAAAAATAAGATTCGCCCCCTTTTCTAAATTTCATTAGGGGGCCCCTTTACGAAACACGTCAACACTCTAATTATCGTAAAATGATGCACCTATTGCATAATTAAGACGGATTCCCTTGTTCGACAAAAGATCCTTTTATATACAATAATGGTATTGTAGCGGGTATAGTTTAGTGGTAAAAGTGCGATTCGTTCTATGGATCCCTTAATAGTTAAGGGGTCCCTTGCGTGATTCATATCACGATCAAAAACTTTATTTCTTACTTAAAGGGATTTAATCCTTTATACCTCTCAACGAACGATTCGAGGAATAACATACATTATCGTAATTTGTATACAATTTAGATTAGAATTGATTCTAAAATTATGAAACATAAGTTTTTGCAATTGGATCCCGAATCCAAATTTTTGAATATGAGTAAAGGATCCAGGGAGAATGATATAGAAAATTTGTTTCCAATCGTAACTAAATCTTCCATTTTTTTTATTATTTGTTTTGTATAGGAGAAATTGAAGCAAAATAGCTATTAAACGATTTTTTTAGTTTACTAGAAACATCAACATATTTATTAAGCTCGACGGAAATTTTATTCTTTTCCTAAAGATTCTCTCAAATAGAAATAGAGAACGAAGTAACTAGAAAAAAGCAGATTCTTCTAATACTCCTCTTCTAGAGGGATCATCTAAAAAGCAACGTGTTTTAAATGTATTCATACCGAAAGGCTGACATAGATGT